AGGTAAGATGGCTGAGTGTGTAAGCGTTAGGCTGTAGTCCTTTTCACAGAGGTTTGATTCCTCTTCTTATCGGCCCTGTAGTGAAGTTCATGGTGAGTTGCAAGCTCATTGATGTGTACTAACTGTGCACCGGGGTCTAGTAGGCAGAAGCCTGTTGGTTTGGGCATATAGCTGTTAACTATAATATCGTGGGATCGAAGCCCATCTGTCTAGGGGCGAAAGTCCTAGCTTAATTAAAGCATCTAAGTTGCATTTAGGAGATGCAGGGTAGTGTCCTGCGGATTTTAACAGAAACTAAGAGGGTTTAACTCTTGTTTAAGGCTTTGAAGGCCTTCGGTTTAAGTAATCCTAAGTTTCTATTAGACAATGGTGAGGATTATGGGGGAGATGGGGAGGAGCATGATAGAGAGGGTGGTTAGGATAGCAATTAGGGGGCTAACTGGTTTATTAACGTGTCATTGTTTTATGTGGTTTGTGGTGTGAGGGGGGAGTGTGATTGTGGCACAGTACGCAAGGCGAAGGTAAAAGAATAATCCTAGCAGGGACAGGAGAGAGATGATCATTGCTGCTGGGGCCATGCTCTGTTTGGTTAGTTCTTGAATGATGAGTCATTTTGGGAGGAAACCAGTGAGAGGGGGGAGGCCGGCTAAAGATAAGAGCGTTAGTAGGAAGATTGTGCTAAGTGAAGGTGCTTTTGTTCAAGCAGTTATTAAGGTAGATAGTTTTAGGACTTTCATTGAGTTTAAGGTTAAAAAGACAGTAGCAGTTATTATTGCATATAGGTAGAAGTTAAGCAGGGTGAGTTTGGGGTAGTAGACGAGGATGATGGCCATTCAGCCTAAGTGGGAAATTGAGGAAAAGGCTATAATTTTTCGAGTTTGTGTCTGGTTTAATCCCATTCATCCTCCTAGGGCGGCGGAGAGGATGGCTAGGGTGGTTAGTAGTGCGGGGTTTAGCGAGTGGGAAGTCATATATAGCAGGGAGAGAGGCGGCAGTTTTATGACTGTGGACAGGAGTAGGCCCGTAGTTAGAGGGGAGCCTTGTAGGACTTCTGGGAATCAGAAATGGAATGGGACTAGCCCTAGTTTCATTGATAGTGCTGCAGTCAGGATTATGGAGGATGTCGGGTGGGTTAGCTGGGTAATATCTCATTGTCCAGTGTATCATGCGTTAGTTATGCTGGAGAACAGCACTAGGGTTGAGGCGGCTGCCTGTACCAGGAAGTATTTGGTTGCTGCTTCGACCGCCCGGGGGTGGTGGGATTTTGAGATTAGGGGTAGAATGGCTAGTGTGTTGATTTCGAGGCCGGTTCAAGCTATGACCCAGTGGTTGCTTGAGATTGTGATGGTCGTTCCTAGTAGTAGGCTCGTGGCAAAGACTAGTTTTGCTTGGGGGTTCATTAGCAGGGGAAGGGATTAAACCATCATTTTCGGGGTATGGGCCCGATAGCTTGATTAGCTGACCCTACTAGAAAATAATATAAGGGGAGTATGGAGGGTTTTGATCCCTTCTGTGCAGGTTCAACTCCTGCTTTTCTAATCTGTTAGGAAATGAGAGGGTTGGTGTACCTCTATGTTCACTTTATCATAGTGACCCTTTTGATATTCAGGCACATTTCCTTGAAGCTTCTCAGGTAGGGGGGTAGGCCTGCGTAGCAGACTGGTAGGCTGATGTGTCACAGACATAGGGCCAGTGTTAGAGGTAGGAAGTTTTTTCATAGGAGGTGCATGAGCTGGTCGTACCGAAATCGTGGGTAGGAAGCACGAATTCATAGGAAGCCTGCAGATAGGAGTAGGACTTTTGTAGCCAGGATCACGGGGAAGAGTTCTTGTGGGGGGTTAAATAGGCTTGGGTTGAAGAACAGGATGACGGTTAGTGTATTTATGAGCATAATGTTTGCATACTCTGCCAGGAAGAATAGGGCGAATGGTCCTGCTGCATATTCTACATTGAAACCTGAGACTAGTTCTGATTCTCCTTCTGTAAGGTCGAATGGGGCACGGTTTGTTTCGGCCAGTGTGGATACATATCATATTATGGCGAGTGGTCAGCAGGAGAAGATTAGGTATAAGGGCTCTTGGGTGATTGCTAGGGTGCCTAGGGTGTAGTTCCCGCTGAGAAGGATAACAGATAGTAGGATGATTGCCAGGGTGACCTCGTATGAGATGGTCTGGGCCACCGCTCGTAGTGCACCAATTAGGGCGTATTTTGAGTTGGAAGCTCAGCCTGATCATAGAATAGAGTACACTGCCAGGCTTGATATGGCTAGTATGAATAGTAGTCCAAGGTTAAGGTCTGCGAGGGGGAATGGGATGGGGAGTGGGGTTCAGATGGAGATTGCCAGAAGGAGAGCCAGTATTGGGGTAGCAATAAATAGAATTGGGGAGGATGTCGATGGTCGGATCGGTTCTTTAATAAATAGTTTTACCCCGTCTGCTACTGGTTGGAGGAGGCCAAATGGGCCTACAACATTAGGGCCTTTTCGACCTTGCATGTAGCTTAGAATTTTTCGTTCTACTAGGGTTAAAAAGGCTACGGCAATTAGAATGGGGATAGCATAGGAGAGGGCTATAATGAGACTGGTTAGGAAGGGGTAGTCAGCCATTTGAAGTGAAGCTAGGGAGAGGATTTGAACCTCTGATTTAAAGGACTTAAGCCTTTTGCATTTTCCGAGCTCTGCCACGCTAGCTTGTCCTTTTCTAGGACGTGGTTGTGGTGTGATAGCCTTTCGTAATTTAGTTGGATTCATTACTTAAGGCGAAGGCTTGCCTGTAGTATTGGCCTCACTTTTCCTGTCCTTTCGTACTGGGAAGAGTTCATCATAGATAGAAACCGACCTGGATTGCTCCGGTCTGAACTCAGATCACGTAGGACTATTAATCGTTGAACAAACGAACCCTTAGTAGCGGCTGCACCACTAGGATGTCCTGATCCAACATCGAGGTCGTAAACCTCCCCGTCGATACGGACTCTCGGAGGAGATTGCGCTGTTATCCCTGGGGTAACTTGGTCCATTGATCAATTATATTGGGTCTGGGTGCTATTAGCACGTTGAGGGGTTGCTCTTAGTCTAGACTTGTGGTCTAATTTTTGGAGGATTTGTTTTTCTCCAAGGTCGCCCCAACCGAAAAATGCAGGCCAGCGGTTTGAAAGCGTGTACCCGGTGGGTGTGAATGTGAGATAGGGTGGCTGCTGATTTTGAAGCTCCACAGGGTCTTCTCGTCTTATGTAGTTATCCCTGCTTTTGCACAGGGAGATCAATTTCACCGATTGCCTGTAAGAGACAGTTAAGACCTCGTTTAGCCATTCATACAGGTCTCGATTTATGAGACAATTGATTGCGCTACCTTTGCACGGTTAGGATACCGCGGCCGTTAAACACGAAGTCACAGGGCAGGCATCACCTTCAATACTTGTTTGTTGTTTGCTGAAGGCTATGTTTTTGGTAAACAGTCGGGCCTTGACGTGTTTGCCTAGTTCCTTTTACAGGTTTTAATCTTTCTTAATGGACGCTCCTTTGTCGGGTTAACAATATACCTGATACTCTGCTTGTTTTATTTGTCGTATCTTGGTGATTTGTTAATAATGTACGGATGTAAGCTTGCGTCATAGAGGGAGGACCCAGGTTACTCATTCTAGCATTAATTCTCCTATTTACGTATAGGTTAGCCTGTTAGTGATGAGGGAGTCATATAGTTTGGATATTTTTTAGGCGAAGAGCTTTAACGCACTCTTTGTTGATGGCTGCTTGAAGGCCCACAGTAGATCTTTCTATAGATTATTTATCCGCTCGTAGAGATTGTATTCTTTTTTAAAGGAGCTGTACCCCCTTTAAATTGCCCTTAATTCGCTTCATTAGGGTTCTGTAGGATTCCTTGGAGGAGAATTAAGAGTGAACTAAGATTCGTTTCACAGGCAACCAGCTATCACCCAGCTCGATTGGCTTTTCACCTCTACTAGCAAGTCATCCCACTCTTTTGCAACAGAGACGGGTTCGCTCAATAATAGCTGCTCGCAAGTAGCTCGCTTGGGTTTCGGGGTGGCAAACTTAAACTCATTTTGCTTGGTTTTTCTTGCTAGACCATGATGCAAAAGGTACAAGGGTTGATCTTTGCTGTTTATAGCTTGACTTTTTCATTATTATTTCATCTTTCCCTTACGGTACGTGATCTCTATCGCGCCAATGGGTGTCTTTTCTATCGCCTATACTAAGACTAGTAAATGCTTTAGTTTGGTGTGTGAAGTAGCTTTGTTATTCCAGGTCAATGTAATTGGGCTAGAATTTGGCATCAAGACGACCCGGGGTTAGCGGATATCTTTCAGGTGTAAGCTGAATGCTTTTGTTAAAGCTACGTCTTGGTTGTCTAAGTGCACCTTCCGGTACACTTACCTTGTTACGACTTGCCTCCTCTTCGGCTGGGTAGCGTATTAGTGTATTAGAGTTTGGTCGCTTTTGAGGAGGGTGACGGGCGGTATGTACGTGTCCCAGAGCCGGCTTAAAGAGGGCTCGATTGTCCCACTTTACTGCTAAATCCGCCTTCTAAGGGCCATTTCAGACCCTTTTGCCGTAATGTTCTAATCTAGAAAATGTAGCCCATTGCTTCCATTCCATGGGCTATACCTTGACCTGTCTTGCTAGTGGTAAAGGACTATTGCGCTCACTGTTGGACCATCAGGGGGGGTGGGCTGGCGACGGCGGTATGTAGGCTGATTTGGCAAGGAATGGTCAGGTAGTATCGTGGATCATCGATTACAGAACAGGCTCCTCTAGGTGGGTTTGGGACACCGCCAAGTCCTTAGAGTTTTAAGCGTTTGTGCTCGTAGTTCTCGGGCGGATGCTCAGGTAGCATAGAGCATCAAGATTTAGGGCCAGGCATAGTGGGGTATCTAATCCCAGTTTGGGCCCTGGCTTTCGTGGATTTCAATTAATCGTCAGTCTAAGATCTTCTTTGGTAGTTGGCCTTATGAGCATCTTGGGCTTATTACAGCTCAGTTGCTTTTTAATCTTAGTTACTTGGATAGCATGTTACCACCCTTTACGCCGTTATAAAGTTGATTTGGGCCTCCTGTATGACCGCGGTGGCTGGCACAGGATTTACCGGCCCTTAGGTTTGCTATGACTAAGTCAAGTTTTCACTCATTGCTTAATGTTAACTACTGCTGAATACCCGTGGGGGCGTGGCAAGTGCAAGGCGTCTTGGGCTACAATTGTGTGTGCCTGATACCCGCTCCTATCGACTTGGTTAAAGGGTGCCTAGGGCATTTACACTGGAATGCGGATACTTGCATGTATATGTCTAGCAAAAACCAACTGTAAGGTTAGGACTAAGTCTTTTGTCCATGGGTGTTTGTGGCAGCCATCTTGACATCTTCAGTGTCATGCTTTGTTATAAGCTACATGGACAGTGTGTAGTTTATGTTAATGGTGTGTGTTTTTATCTTTTATCTTGTCTTTATGGGTGAGTTTGGGTGTAAGTTTCTGGTTTGGATGGGGTGTGAAAGGTGTGTATTTTTATATTGCGTAAATTCATGTTTTTATTGTATGTAAATCTATTAAGTTAACGATTAAAAAGTCATGATAAAAGTGATCGATTTGTTGAATTGTAAATAGGGGGATAATAGAGGAAAGTTAAATGTAAATGAACGAATGATAAATGATTTGGACAATCTAGGTTAAAATCAGATAAAAATAGTTGTTTATTTTGTTAAAATTACAAAATAAAAATAAACGATAAAAAAATGGGGTAAAAATCGGGGTTTAGGTAACAATTCCTAGTGATTGAATAAAAGAAAAATATGTCCGGCAACCATAACATTATCTGCTACTATATAGGTAGCTGGGGGACCCACCATGAATGGGGTAAAAGTGCATCAGTGTCAAGTTTGAGACGACCTTATCCGAAAAACCATGACACCAGGTACATTCCAGACACCCGGCCGCTCGCATGTCATGTGATGTACACGTCAAGAGGAAGATAACTCCTGCTACGCACTTGAAGGGCTTAATGAAGAGACCCCAAAAAGAAAACAAGCGCTAGGGAGGCTAGATGCCGCGATAACGAGGCAAAGGGGGGAGTATGCATCCTACAAATATGCGTCTGTGAAGAGCAAGGTGAATGGAGTAAAGCAAGTTATGGCCCTGAAAAAGGAACCAGAGGCGCAAAAGTGCAAGTTGGGCGAGGGTGTAGGGGGAAAGTATGGTCCTGAAGCTGGTAGCCGTGGACAATTCCTACGTTGAGTAGCTCGGTTCTCGTGAGGTTTACGATTAATAGATAACCAGGTTCTCTGGCTTGGGAGCTCTTGAAGGCTGTAGGTGGAGGAGTTCATTTAGGAGGTGGACTGGAACGTATGGATTGGGGCATTCATTAGTGTACTAGGGTATTCCTCGTATACGTAGTGGGGGTATGTACGGTAAAGCAATCTCGATCTTGGGCGACGCTTGTCTTGTGTTGTTGGGTAGGATCACTTGGGTTTGTTGTACCTGTGATGGGAATGTGCCTAGAAGGGTAACTGTCCGTATGGCTTGTTATGGGCGATGATATTTGAGTTTGGTTAGGTTTGGCATTACTCAGTCTGTGGATTATCCTGCATTCATATCATGTCTAATGTGGACGAGAATTGTATGCAAAGACATGCATAGCCAAAAACCCCATGCAAAAACATGGGGGGGGAAAGGGGGGGGGGTGTAAGAGCTAGGGTTGGAGTTCCTGTAGTTAAAGTTTTTATAACGACGGCTTTTCAGGCTGTAGATCTTGGGGAGGATCCAAGTGGGAACTTATGATAAACTTTGTACTGTTTATGAGTCTATGTTTCGTTCTGGGGGGTCTGGCAGTGGCATCGAACCCCTCTCCTTATTATGGGGTGGTGGGGTTAGTTGTCGCTTCTATTGCCGGGTGTGGGTGATTGGTGTGTATGGGGGTCTCTTTTGTGTCCTTGGTACTGGTGATGGTGTATTTGGGGGGGATGTTGGTGGTGTTTGTCTACTCAGTGTCACTAGCGGCAGACCCCTATCCGGAGTCTTGGGGCGACTGACGGGTTGTAGGCTATGGTGTTGGGATGGGGGTGGTTGTTGCTGTGGGGGTAGTTGTAGGGGGGTTCTCTGAGGTGGTCATGGGAGGAGATACAGTTAATAGTGGGGGGTTATCATGGGTTCGGTTGGATTTCAGTGGTGTTGCTATATTTTATTCGCTGGGGGCGGGGCTGTTTTTGATTGCAGGGTGAGGGCTATTATTGACTTTGTTTGTGGTTTTAGAACTTGTGCGGGGGTTATCTCGGGGGGCAATTCGGGCGGTTTAGTGGGTTGGTCAGGAAGTAGTTTAAGTAAAAATGCCAGCTTTGGGAGTTGGTGATGAAGGTCTAACTCCTTTCTTTCTGATTTGTTAGTAAACTCTAAGAAGATAGTTAGTCTTCAATCTTTGGCTTACAAGACCAATGTTTTTATAAACTATTAGAGTTTATTAGAGTTTGAGTATTTTGTTCTCTAGCGCGCTTACAGCAGGGAATAGGACTAGGATAATTGTGAAGTAGCTGAATGAGGCTAGTTGTCCGATGATGATGAATGGGTGTTCGACAGGCTGGCTTCCAACTCAGGTTAAAATGAGGAGGTTGGTGACTAGGATTCAGAAGAGGATTTGTGATAGGGGTCGGAAGGTTATTGATCGTTGTTTGGAGACATGGAGTAGAGGCATTAGGAATAGGACTAAAACTGAAGCAGCTAGGGCTAGGACTCCTCCTAGTTTGTTTGGAATAGATCGGAGGATGGCGTATGCAAACAGGAAGTATCATTCGGGTTTGATATGTGGAGGTGTGGCTAGGGGGTTGGCGGGCGTGAAATTTTCTGGGTCTCCTAGGAGGTTGGGGGAGAATAGTGCCAGGGTAGCAAGTGGGATGAGTATTAGTGCGAATCCTAGTAGGTCTTTAATGGAGTAGTAGGGGTGGAATGGGATTTTGTCGCAGTCTGAGGGAATTCCAAGTGGGTTGTTTGAGCCTGTTTCGTGCAGGAAGGTGAGGTGGACTAGTGTTAGGCCTGCGATTACGAACGGGAGGAGGAAATGGAGGGCAAAGAATCGAGTGAGTGTTGGGTTGTCTACGGAGAATCCCCCTCAGGCTCATTCTACTAGTGTTTGGCCAATGTAGGGGATTGCTGAAAATAGATTGGTGATGACTGTAGCTCCTCAGAAGGACATTTGTCCTCATGGCAGTACATACCCTACGAAAGCGGTTGCCATTAGGGTAAGGAGGAGGATTACTCCAACGTTTCAGGTTTCTTTGTTTAGGTATGAGCCGTAGTAGAATCCTCGGCCGATATGTAGGTAGATGCAAATAAAGAAGAAGGAAGCTCCGTTTGCGTGCAGGTTTCGGATTAGTCATCCGAATTGGACGTTTCGGCATGTATGTGCTACGGAGGCGAAGGCCAGGGAAGTGTCTGCTGTGTAGTGTATGGCTAGCAGTAGACCTGTAATGATTTGTGTGACAAGGCAAATGCCTAGTAGGGATCCGAAGTTTCATCAAGCTGAGATGTTTGATGGAGTGGGGAGGTCAATTAGGGCGTCGTTGACGATTTTTAGAAGGGGGTGGTTTTTACGTAGATTTAGGGCCATTAGGTTAGTTCTGTATGTTGATAGTAGGATAATGAAGATGGATAGGGCGAATGACCCTAGGTAGGCTTTGATTAGACCAGTGTGGAGGGTAGTGGCGGTTTTTGATGCTATTATTTGTAGGTTGGCTAGGCCTTCGGGTCCTAGTAGTTTAAGTCAGGAGAGGTCGATTAGGTGGGAGGCAATATTTTGGCCGCCGCTGAGCACCTTTGTTGTGGTGAATCGGTGGACTAGGGGGTTAAAGTAACCTAGGGTTGTAGAGAAGTTTGAGAAGCGATTCTGTTTAGGGAGGATTAAGGTTTGAGTTATTTTCGATAATTCTAAGGCTAGGATAACCCCTAGAAGTGTGACCACGATGGCTGTAATTTTAATGGAGAGTGGTATGGTTATTGGTGGAGTTTTTGCAGGGGGGATGTAGGAAGTGATTAGGAATCCTGCTGTGATGCTCCCTAGTGCAAGGCGGGTGATTGAGGATAGGACTGCGGGGTTGTTTTCATTTATTGGGGTTAGAGGGGGGATTCGGACGTACCCTGTTTGTACTAGTACGGTTATTCGGATTGTGTACACTGCGGTGAATGATGTGGCTAGGAGGGTTAGGGTTAGGGCTCAGGCGTTTAGGTACGAGGTGTTGAGGCTTTCAATGATTTGGTCTTTTGAGTAGAATCCTGCTAGGAATGGTGTTCCTATTAGGGCTAGGTTCCCGATGGTAAGGCATGAAGTAGTGGTTGGTAGTATTTTTTGAAGTCCTCCTATTTTTCGGATGTCTTGTTCGCCGTTAAGGCTGTGGATAATAGAGCCAGAGCATAAGAATAGTATGGCTTTGAAAAATGCATGGGTTGAGATGTGCAGGAAGGCTAATTGGGGTAGGTTTAGGCCAATTGTGACTATTATTAGCCCTAGTTGGCTGGATGTGGAGAAAGCAATGATTTTTTTGATGTCGTTTTGGGTTAGGGCGCATGTAGCTGCGAATAATGTGGATAGGGCTCCTAGGCATAGGCATAGAGATAGAGCAGTAGGGTTGTTGTTGAAAAGGGGGTGGGTTCGAATAAGCAGGAAGATTCCAGCTACAACTATTGTGCTGGAGTGAAGTAGGGCAGACACAGGGGTTGGGCCTTCTATGGCTGCTGGGAGTCAGGGGTGAAGACCAAATTGTGCGGATTTGCCTGCTGCAGCCAGAATTAGGCCTAGCAGTGGAAGGGTTGGGGTTTGGTCTTGAGTAGACATTTGTTGGATTTCTCATGTATTTATGGTGGAGGCTAGTCATGCCATGCAGAGGATGAGGCCTACGTCTCCTACTCGGTTGTACAGTACTGCTTGTAGGGCGGCAGTATTAGCTTCTGCTCGGCCGTGTCATCAGCTGATTAGCAGGAAAGATATGATCCCTACTCCTTCTCATCCAATGAACAATAGGAATAGATTGTTGGAGACAATTAGGATGAGTATGGCGATTAAGAACAGCAGAAGGAAGGTGAAGAATTTTGTGATGTATGGATCTGAGGCTATGTATCATGTTGCAAATTGTAGGATCGATCATGAGACGAATAGGGCGATTGGAAAGAAGGTTAGTGAGTAAAAGTCTATTGTCAGGCTAACAGGGATTTTAAAGTTTATGATGAATTTTCATTCTCAAAGGGAGGTAAGGCTTTCTGTTCCTGAGTGGATGTAGATGATTATGGGGACCAGGCTGGTTAGGAAGGCAGTCTTAACGGTGTTTGTAATAATGGATGGGGTGTTTTTTAGGTTGTCCGATAAGAGGGGGAAAATAATTGGAGTGCAGAGAATTGCTAGGGTTAGTAATATGAATGTGTTTAGGATTAGTGTTTGATCCATTACTTTCACTTGGATTTGCACCAAGATGACTGGTTCCTAAGACCATTGGATTACTGTTATCCTTTGAAAGTAAGGGGGCTGAGGTTCTAGACTCAGATGCAAGAATTAGCAGTTCTTGCTGGTTAAACCTCCCCTCGGCAGGTAAGAAGAGTTTAACTTCTATTTTTAGAATCACAATCTAATGTTTTAGTTGAAACTATACTTGCATATGGGAATTCCTGAGATTAGTTCAGGTTTGAGAATGAGTAGGGCCATGGGGATTATGTGTAGGGCTATTAGGAGATGTTCTCGTGTGGAGGAGTTTTGGATGGAGGTGATGTGGGATGGTAGCATTCCTCGCTGTGTTGTTGTTAGTATGTAGAGGGTGTAGGCGGCAGTTAGGATTATTGTAGTCCCTGTTAGAATGATTGTTAGTGGTGATCAGTTGAATAGGGCTACTATAATGGTTAGTTCTGCTATGAGGTTGGTTGTTGGTGGTAGTGCCATGTTTGTTAGGTTTGCTAGAAGTCATCAGGTTGCTATTAGGGGGAGTAGCGGTTGTAGGCCTCGTGTAAGAAGTAGGATTCGGCTGTGGGTACGTTCGTAGTTTGTGTTGGCTAGGCAGAATAGTATTGAGGACGTTAGGCCGTGGGAGATTATTAGAATTATTGCTCCTGAAAAGGCTCATTGGGTTTGAATTATAGTTGCGGCGATGACTAGTCCTATGTGGCTGACAGAAGAGTAAGCGATTAGGGATTTAAGGTCGATTTGTCGTAGGCAAATGGCGCTTGTTATTACTGCTCCTCATAGTGCTAGGACAATGAAGGGATAGTGGAGGTTGTTTGTGGAGGGGTTAATTAGGATGGTGACTCGCATAATTCCATACCCTCCTAATTTTAAAAGAAGGGCGGCTAGTAGCATAGATCCGGCGATTGGAGCTTCTACATGTGCTTTTGGGAGTCATAGGTGTAGGCCGTACAGTGGGGCTTTTACTATGAAAGCTAGTAGTAGGGCTAGGCTTGAGATTAGGCCTGTTCAGGAAGCGTTTATTGTAGGGTGTGAGAGTTTGAGTATCGGGAAGTATAGTGTTCCGATTTGGTTATGTAAATGTAGGATTGTGATTAGTAGTGGTAGGGAGCTAATGAGCGTGTAGAATAGCAGGTAAATGCCTGCGCTTAATCGTTCAGGCTGGTTTCCTCATCGGGTGATTAGAATTAGAGTTGGAATGAGGGTTGCTTCAAATGCGATGTAGAATAGTATCAGTTCTGAGGCTGAGAAGGCTAGTAGGATGAATGGTTGCACTGTGATTATTGTTGTGATAAAGATTCGTTTACGAATGGCTGGTTCTTGTTCTAGGTGGTTTTGACTTGCTATGAGTATAAGGGGGAGAAGTCAGCACGATAGGACTAGTAGGGGAGATGAGATTTGGTCAATGGAGGTTCAAGGAGTTAGGCCTTTGCTTGGGTAGTACGTGGGGACAAGTCATTGAAGGCTGATAGTGGCAATTAGCAGGCTATGTGTGGTGGTGTTGGTTCATAGATGTTTGGAGGGGGAGAGGAGGGTTAGTGGTAGAAGTATGATAGTTGGGATAATGATTTTTAGCATCGTAGTAGGTTGAAGTTGTGTAGGTGGTCGGAACCATGGGTTCGGGTGGAGGCGACTAGCAGCGCTAGCCCTGTTGCTGCTTCGCAGGCAGAGAATGCCAATATAAGGATGGGTAGGAGAGTGGCGGATGATGTTTGGGTCTGGATGGGTCACATAGATAGGGCGACGTATATTGATAGTATTATGCTCTCTAGACATAGAAGGGCTGAGATTAGGTGTGTTCGGTGAAAGGCTAGGCCTAGACTACTTAAAGTGAAGGCTGAGAAAAAGCTTAGTTGTAGGGCAGACATTAAGAAAGTTATAGGGTACTAGCTATAATCTGTTGAGTCGAAATCAACTGTCTTGGTTAGACTAACTTTCTGTTATTCTGCTCATTCTAATCCTCCTTGAATTCATTCATATACTAGGCCTAGGGTGAGTAGGAGGATTAGGATGGTAGCTCATATTAGTGTAGTAGCAGGGGTTTGTAGTTGAATGGCTCATGGTAGTGGAAGAAGTAGGGCGATTTCTAGGTCAAAGAGTAGGAATAGAATTGCTACTAGGAAGAATCGAATTGAGAATGGCAGCCGGGCGGACCCTAGGGGGTTAAATCCGCATTCGGATGGTGAAATTTTGTCTGAGTCTGGGTTTGCTTGGGCTAGTCAGAAGTTTAGTGCAGTTAGGATAATGCTTAAAATTAGTGATGAGGTGATTATGAATAGAATTATATTCATTACTCTTCTCTGGGTTTAAACCAGATTCTAAGGATTGGAAGTCGATTGTAATTAGTATACTAGAAGAGTAGGATCCTCATCAGTAGATAGTCATATAGAGGAATAGTCACACGACGTCTACGAAGTGTCAGTATCAGGCTGCTGCTTCAAAGCCGAAATGGTGTTTTGGTGTGAAGTGGTATTTGATTAGTCGTAGGAGGCAGACTAGGAGGAAGGTAGAGCCAATGATTACGTGGAGGCCGTGGAATCCGGTTGCGACGAAGAAGGTAGAGCCATAGACTCCGTCGGCGATGGAGAATGGGGCTTCGTAGTATTCTATGGCCTGTAGGGCAGTGAAGTAGAACCCTAGAAGAACTGTGAGGGCAAGGGCTTGGATTGCTTGTTTTCGGTTTGCTTCTATGATGCTGTGGTGGGCTCATGTGACTGTAACTCCGGAGGCTAATAGGATGGCAGTATTTAGGAGGGGTACGTCTATTGGGTTTAGAGGTTGAATTCCGACTGGGGGTCACTGTCCTCCTAGCTCTGGTGTTGGGGCCAGGCTAGAGTGGAAGAATGCTCAGAAGAAGCCTAGGAAGAAGAATGCTTCTGATGTGATGAACAGGACTATTCCGTATCGTAGGCCTTTCTGTACTGTGGGGGTGTGGTGGCCTTGGAATGTGCTTTCTCGTACGATGTCGCGTCATCATTGAAGCATTACTAGCATGGTGGAGGTTAGTCCTATAGCTAGTAGGTATGGTGAGTTGTAATGGAATCACATGGTTAGGCCGGATGTAGTGAGTAGGGCGGCAGCTGCTCCGAGGATGGGTCATGGGCTTGGGTCAACTATGTGGAAGGAGTGTGCTTGGTGAGTCATTGGGGTTTAAATATTTTCTTGTAAGTATAGGCTTAATAGTAGGACAAAGACGTAGGCTTGAATTATGGCTACTGCTACTTCTAGGATAGTAAGTAGGAATAGAACCAGCAGTGTTAGGAGCGAGACCATTGGCATTGTTGAAACTAGGACGGTTGTGGCTGTGGAGATGAGTTGGATTAGTAGATGGCCTGCTGTGAGGTTGGCTGTTAGGCGTACGCCTAGGGCTAAGGGGCGGATGAGAAGGCTTGTTGTCTCAATAAGAATTAAGGCTGGGATTAGTGGGGTGGGAGTGCCTTCAGGCAGAAGGTGTCCTAGAGATGCTGAGGGTTGGTTTCGTAGTCCTGTGAGGAGTGTAGCAAGTCATAGTGGGATGGCAAGAGCTAGGTTTATGGATAGTTGGGTGGTTGGGGTGAATGTGTAGGGTAGCAGGCCTAGTAGGTTGATGAGTAGGAGGAAAACTATCAGGGATGTTAGGATAAGGGCCCACTTATGTCCTTTTTTGTTTAATGGAATCATTAGTTGTTTTGTGATTAGGTTGACGAGTCATAGTTGTAGGACTGACAGGCGGCTGGTGACTCATCGGTTATCTTGAGATGGCAGTAGAAGGGCTGGGAATGTCATTGAGATTAGGATTAGGGGGATTCCTAGTAGGGATGGGCTTGAGAATTGGTCGAAGAAACTTAGGTTCATGGTCAGGTTCAGGGGGTGGTAGTTTGTGTTGTTTGGCCTTTGCTGGAGGGAGGATTTGTAGAGAGGAAGGAGAGTAGTTTAGGTTGAATGATTATAGAGTAAGTAAGTCATGAAGTTAGCATGATAAAAAATCATGGGTTAGGATTTAGTTGGGGCATGCCATTAAGGAGGGGGATAGCCCTCTTTCTCTAGCTTAAAAGGCTAGTGCTGGTTCATAGCTTCTTAATGGTTAGGATGATAGTAGAGAGGATCAGCTCTCGAAGTTGGCAAGTGGAGCAGATTCAACTACGATTGGCATGAAACTGTGGTTGGCTCCGCAGATTTCTGAGCATTGACCGTAGAAAACTCCAGGTCGAGTAGCGGTGAAGGAAGTTTGGTTTAGTCGTCCTGGGATTGCATCGGTTTTTACACCTAGGCTTGGAACGGCTCATGAGTGTAGAACGTCGTCGGCAGTAACGATCACTCGAACTAATGATTCTATTGGGACAATCACGCGGTGGTCTACTTCCAGTAGTCGGAAGTGGCCTAAGGGTAGATCTGCAGTTGGTGTCATGTAGGAGTCGAATGTTAGATCTTTAAAGTCTGTGTACTCGTAGGATCAGTATCATTGATGACCGATGGCTTTGAGTGTGAGGTCTGGTTCATTGACTTCATCTATTATGTATAGGATTTGTAGGGAGGGTAGAGCAAGTATGATTAAGACAATTGCGGGGAGGATTGTTCAAACAAGTTCGATCGCTTGTGCATCGACTGTATTGGAGGTTAGTTTTTCAGAAAGTATTATGGTTAGGAGGTATAATACTAGGCTGCAGATGGCTAGGGCGGTTATTAGGGCGTGATCGTGGAATTCTACCAGTTCTTCTATGATAGGGGATGAGGCGTCTTGGAAACCGAATTGTATGTGGTTGGCCATTAGGTGGTGAGGTGTACTGGTTTTTCACCTGTAATTTAGCCTTGACAAGGCTATGTAATGGTTTTACTAACACCTCTAATGAGAAAGAAGCATAAGTGGTTTATGCGGTTGGCTTGAAACCAACATATGGGGGTTCGACTCCTTCCTTTCTTGGACTTGGACAAAGGCTGGTTCTTCAAATGTGTGGAATGGGGGTGGGCAGCCGTGGATTCATTCAACGTTTGTGCTGATTAGTTCTGGTTGAAGGACTTTACGTTTGGATGCGAAAGCTTCTCAGATAATGAATATCAGCATGATTACGGCGGTTAGGGAGATTAGTGATCCTACTGAGGAGATAGTATTTCATAGGGTGTAGGCGTCTGGGTAGTCTGAGTATCGTCGTGGCATGCCTGCTAGTCCTAGGAAGTGTTGGGGGAAGAAGGTGAGGTTCACTCCTACAAATATTACTCCAAAGTGAATTTTAGCTCATGTGGAGTGCAGTGTGTATCCGGTGAATAGTGGGAATCAGTGAGTAAAGCCTGCTAGAATTGCAAATACTGCGCCTATTGACAGGACGTAGTGGAAGTGAGCTACTACATAGTAGGTGTCGTGTAGGGCAATATCTAAAGAGGAGTTTGCCAGAACGATTCCTGTTAGTCCTCCGATGGTGAACAGGAAGATAAAACCTAGGGCTCATAGTATTGGTGGGTCTCATTTGATTGTCCCTCCGTGTAGTGTTGCTAGTCAGCTGAATACTTTAATTCCGGTTGGGATGGCGATGATCATAGTAGCGGATGTAAAGTATGCTCGGGTATCCACGTCCATTCCGACTGTGAATATGTGATGGGCTCAAACAATAAAACCCAGGAATCCAATGGATAGCATGGCTCACACCATTCCTATATAGCCAAATGGTTCTTTTTTGCCTGCGTAGTATGCTACTACGTGGGAGATGATACCAAATCCTGGTAGGATAAGGATGTAAACTTCTGGGTGTCCGAAGAATCAGAAAAGGTGTTGATACAGTACCGGGTCTCCCCCTCCTGCTGGGTCGAAGAATGTAGTATTCAGGTTGCGATCTGTTAGAAGCATTGTGATACCGGCGGCAAGGACAGGAAGGGAAAGTAGGAGAAGCACTGCAGTAATTAGTACGGATCATACGAATAGAGGTGTTTGGTATTGTGATAGGGCTGGGGGTTTTATGTTGATTGCTGTTGTAATGAAGTTGATTGCCCCTAGAATAGAGGAAATTCCTGCTAGGTGTAGTGAGAAGATAGCCAGATCTACTGAGGCCCCAGCGTGGGCTAGATTACCGGCTAGTGGAGGGTATACGGTTCATCCTGTTCCTACCCCTGCTTCTACTGTTGAGGAGGCTAGAAGGAGTAGGAATGATGGGGGAAGGAGTCAGAAGCTTATGTTGTTTATTCGTGGGAATGCTATGTCTGGGGCACCAATTATTAGAGGGACTAGTCAGTTTCCGAAACCTCCAATTATGATTGGCATGACTATGAAGAAGATTATGACGAAGGCATGGGCTGTAACAATTACGTTGTAAATTTGGTCATCTCCTAGCAGAGCGCCTGGTTGGCCTAGTTCTGCTCGGATGAGGAGGCTTAGGGCGGTACCTACTATTCCGGCTCATGCTCCGAAAATCAGGTACAGAGTGCCAATGTCTTTGTGGTTGGTTGAGAATAGTCATCGGTTGATGAAGGTCAC